GAGAGGGATTCGAACCCTCGGTAAACAAAAAGCCTACATAGCAGTTCCAGTGCTACGCCTTCAACCACTCGGCCATCTTTCCTATATAATCCTATTATTGACCAGAAACCGAGTGAATAGTGAGTCCATAGGAAAAAAAGTTTCTTTTCCAATTCCATATTTATAAACAACCTCTCTTATCATCCATCTACCCTATTATAAATTTATGAATCATACCATGAATTTTTCTATGACATTTTATTCAATTGTATAATCATTAGTCATCCTTTTCCTTTTTGGGTCATAACCAAATCTAAATTTATTGAGTTATTGGATTCGAGTTATAAGAATCCATAGTAAAATAAAGTCCTTGGTTATCTAACTTAGATGAAATAGTAATAGTTCCGTGCATTTGTATACTACAAAATTGATATTTTAGAAAATTCAATCTGATTCAAAAGTCTCCCATCTTTCTTTGTCAAAAAAAGGTAAAATTTGAACAGAAGGTACACAAGAATTTTTCTGTTTTTATGTTATTTTGTACTCTACAATTCCTTTTTGTGGGATCATTTTCCCCGAGAGGGTAATGAGAAGAATTATAGAATGGATTACTAATTATGCCTAGATCTCGGATAAATGGAAATTTTATTGATAAGACCTCCTCAATTATAGCTAATATTTTATTACGAATAATTCCGACAACTTCAGGAGAAAAAAAAGCATTTACCTATTATAGAGATGGTGTGATTTGATTTTTTGTTCTTATTTTTTTAGCCCTCAACGAAGTCTTACGAGAAAAAGACGCAGTTCGGAATATAAAGAACCAAATTATTGAAATAAAGTTACGCTTAGTGAAGGTAAAGTTTGGAGATAGAACAATTCCTTCTGTCGTGTATCCTCGATTGATCCAGCCTCAGATACCTTTAGTGTCGATTTTAGTATTAAACGAAAGGTTATACCTATGGGTTCTGTATTGCAGGTCAATCCTACTCCACTAGTACCAATAGGCGGCATAGGGGAAGAAGCACTACACTAGGAATCAACAACACAAAAACTTTGGTAAAAATTACCCTTTTCCTTATCGGTATCGGGGCTAACAAGAATGGTTGGGACAACAAACATCCATCTCGCTCGTACTTTGGATACTCGTATAACCATCAAAGATTGTTGAAGTGACTAATTCCTGGAAATAGTAAGCGTTGAGGACAAAGAAATCGTTGGAGTTACCATTTCTATCTAGTACTAATATGATAGGTCTTAAAAAAACCTCTTTCGGGAAGGCTAGCTAGAGATTTCTTGTAAAAATACCAGCTCCTGTCAGTTCATAATGAGAATAGTGAAATTTAGATTCCATGACTTATTCCCCTTACTACTATGCACAGAAGGGAGGAGCCGTATGAGATGAAAATCTCACGTACGGTTCTGGAGCGGAGATTTTTTGAATAAAATAAATGAACGACCGTAACGGATGTCAGCTCAATCCGAAGGAAATTATGCGGAAGCTTTACAGAATTATTATGAAGCTACGCGATCAGAAATTGATCCCTATGATAGAAGTTATATACTTTATAATATAGGCCTTATACACACAAGCAACGGGGAGCATACAAAGGCTTTGGAATACTATTTCCGGGCATTAGAACGAAACCCATTCTTACCACAAGCTTTTAATAATATGGCCGTGATCTGTCATTACGTGCGACTATCTCCACTATAGAAAGAAAGAAAAAAGATAAAATTAACTAGTCAATACTAGAAAAAAAAGGCTTTCTACATATGCATCGTTCAAAGCAACGATTTTTACCAGCTGTAGCAAGGAAAGAAACCTCATGATAACAAAAAAGGAAATAAATAGATAAAGTCTACATACTATATTCTATGGATAAAGAATCAAATTGATAAAAAAAGCATCGTAAAGATCAATTAGCGAGCTTTTGGGTCGATACAGTTAAAAACTGCTTACTTATGTCATGAAATGATATATAAAGTTAGGAATCAACTTATGTAATAGAGTCGATCCACTAAAGTATTGAGCAGCGGTGTAGCATCAGATCCCAAAGATAGTAAGTTCTTTTTTCTTATGGAAGAAAGTCTTTTTCAAAGATTCTATATAAATTTCATATATGAAACCGAGATAGTTACCTTTCGGAAAATTATAACGATATAGGGGATATCTATGTTTCATTTTTCTTAAGGTGGGAAAAAAGATAAAACTAATTATTGATCACAATTAGAATTTTAAACTTATGTAATTAATTTTTTCTGGTTAACCCAAGAAAAATGGGATTTATTTCTCATAAATAGAATTCAGTTAGTCTAGGGGAATAGGGTAAATATAAGATGATACCGAAAAAAGAATTGATTGCTGAGCCGTATGAGGTAGGAAACTCTCAAGTACGGTTCTAAGGGAAGGAATTGAACCACCTATTCCAACCGCGGAGAACAGGCCATTCTACAGGGTGATTCTGAAATTGCGGAGGCGTGGTTTGATCAAGCTGCTGAGTATTGGAAACAGGCTATA